TAAAGAAAGATCGCGATTTGGAATGAACCAAAATACTTGTTTGTTTTGTTACGGCAATAACACTTAGTAATAGTAAGACCACCCGATGGGGTGGATTTCACTACAAGAAAAAGGTTTGTTTTACAGCAAACCTACATTACACAATGAAACATACCACAGAGTGGTATAATAGACGGAATCGTAAATTATCTAATCTACATAAGAAAGATACTTCTAATAGAAAGAATTAGACATTATCGAATGATTTGACAGACCAAATCCCAAAACCAACTCAACTCATAGAATATAGAAGAAGGAAATTGATACATTTAGGACCAATTCATTATCTCTGCATTATCTCTGAATCAATCAATTGGGGTTGTTGTTCTGCCAAAAAGCGATTAGTCAGGCGACTCCACAAAACAAATACAAGAAAAGAATAGGTCCTAGATCTATGTGACTGTTGAAGTTTTTAGACAGAATCATGTCATGATTCTCACTTCATAAATTGACCGGATTCGATATACCAACGCAAAAATGTATCACTAACTCTTTAATCATGGACAGGAAAAGAGGAAAAAGGTCATATGTAATCCATCCACGAAGATTAATGAAGGAAGATGAGTATTTTATCCGAGATTTTACAAATACTGATTAGATCTATTGGAATGAATTATTGTTTTTTATTTATTGTTTTTATTTTCCTGTCCCTATGTATTTACATGAACATGTGGTAATACTTTTGGACCAACCAACCGGCCAGTCTATAAACAAGTACTAATGAGGAAATGAAAACTATACTAAACTAAAATAGAATGTATTAGGGCTATACGGACTCGAACCGTAGACCTTCTCGGTAAAACAGATCAAACTGATTATTATCGAAATGATTCGAACTGTTTCAAAGACCCAACATGCATTTTGTTGCATTGGGCTCTTTCATAAACTGATGTAAAGATCAGTTAGTCCACCATATTTTTCTTTACAGGAAAATAATGAGATGGCTCCATGTGCTCTGATTCATCATTTGTATTCTGATCTAGGAGCAATACCAAAGTGTTTCAAAGAAGGGTTACCTTGACTTAGGTCTGCCTTCGGCCTAGATCAAACTAAGTTAGATGGAGTCTCTATCGCTACGCTGCAAGAGTCGAATATGAGACTTCATACACCTTAAAGTTCATAGGACGAAAAAAGGTTATTTTGAGGCCCTTATACTCATTATGCCTAGCATTGAATGGACTGGGTATTTACCTTATCAACTATCAAATCAATGGCGGGTTCTATTTGATTTGGCACCTGAATTCGCACCTGAATCGGACCGAACCCAATATTTGTCAGGCTATTGTTCTCTTGTTCCCTCGAATCTATGGAGTAAGACATCGATTTGTCAATTAAGATCAATTATGTTTCTTGCATTGCATAATGGGCTCCCTTGAAAAGCATTGGCGCACGTGTAAACGAGGTGCTCTACCTAACTGAGCTATAGCCCTTGTCATAGATATATTAACATATGGATAATTTCTTGTCAAGATGGATATTCCATAATCCCACATGATAGCTCTCTGATCCGTCTACTGTTAACAGATTGGTATTGCTTAGAAATAATATTCCACTTATAATCCTATAAGTGATGGGTCCTTTTTTTGGTGATAAATAACCTACTTAACTCAGTGGTTAGAGTATTGCTTTCATACGGCGGGAGTCATTGGTTCAAATCCAATAGTAGGTAGAACTTATTAGATACCGAAGCCAATTGAGTGATATCTAATAAGTTTTTCTACCCATTTTCTTTTTTTTTCGTTATATCAGATTAGACTTGATTGTGTTCAATTGGCAGAATAAAAATGTGGTGTATAATAATACAGTTCTAAAGAACTTCTTTTGATTATTTTGATGTATTGACTTGACTAGGAGGAAATAGCATTTACAGCCTCTACTCGTGTCCTAGCTCGTCTGAGAGCTAGATTCGCTTCAATTGCTTGTCTCTTACCCTCAGCTCTACTCAAGTTAGCTTCAGCTATTTCAAGAGCTTGCTGAGCTTCTTGCGGATCAATGTCAGTACTCATCTCCGCATCATTTCCTAAAATGGTGATCTCATTATTACCTATTCTAGCGAAACCACCCATCAGAGCCACCGTTAACCATTGGTCGTTGAGGCGTATTCTCAAAAGACCTATATCTACAGCCGTGGCAATAGGGGCGTGGTTTGGTAATACGCCAATTTGGCCACTATTAGTAGATAAAATGATTTCTTTCACTTCTGAATCCCAAATAATTCGATTAGGAGTCAGTACACAAAGATTTAAGGTCATTTCTTCAATTTGCTCTCCACTTCTAAGTTCATAGCTTTCGCGGTAGCTTCATCGATGTTACCCACCAAATAAAAGGCCTGCTCGGGAAGACCGTCTAATTCTCCGGAAAGGATCAATTGAAACCCCCTAATTGTTTCTCCAAGACCAACATATTTCCCTGGAGAACCAGTAAATACTTCTGCCACGAAGAAGGGTTGTGATAAGAAACG